ACATCAAAAACAACAAAAACTAGAGCAAACATATAATAACGGATTCTAAATTGTAACCAAGCGTTGCCCATTGGTTCTATACCCGATTCATAACTAGAAAGTTTCTCCGGCCCTTTCCTAATCGGCGCTAAAATCCCAGAAATGAAAAATGCCAAAATAGGAATAAGACTTGATATTATTAGAAATGCCCAAAAAATATCATATTCGTAAAGCAAAAGCATAGACGCACTCCTATGAACGTGGAAAATATACCGGATTGGTTGAGTCGAATTGAAGTTGTAAAGTCATCGATAACTAGTTAGTCAAAACAAGAATTCATTTTGATCAAACTGTCTAGTTTCCTTTGATTATTGCAGGGCATATCTCATTTCAAGATTTATCGACTGACTTGATCGGGATCCTGTTTCCAGTCTACTTCATTTGTTTAGTTCAATTTTCTTTAATTGCTTTAGTTAGTATAACTCTAGATGTTACACTTAGACAAATTTGCTTATTTTCGCCCAGGATTCTTCCTAAAGAAAGCAAATAGAATTATGATTTTGTGTTTAATAATTTCAAATTTTTTATTCTTTTGATTATTTGAATTTTCTTTATCAAAATGTGAGTTCGAAATTTGGATTTTTGCATTTTTTAGGAATAGAGTCGGGAGTTTTTTTCTTAGTCATTTAGAATGGAACAAGTATTCAAATGTAAGACAATGGGTAGGTATTTCCATCTCAGGATTTCGAATATCTTAGTGTTGGTATATTCCGTTTATTAGATCTGGGTGGGGTTTTCTCTTGATTGAATACAGAAAAAGAAGACCACCCCCCCTTTTAGTTTTGGTGTGCTTCGCCGGGTATTGGTAAGGTATACCAAAGAAAAGGAGTATCGCTGGCTTAACCCCTTGATTGTGGGCAGGAAAATTCATATAGAATTTCCCTCCGATGATTAATGACTAAGGGTTGGTTTGTTTGAAAAAAAAAACGGATTCGATCCCTTGAAATCGGTTTTTGAAGCTTTTCTGTTCTGCTTTAAACGATTCCCGTGAGTGAGTTTTTAGGACAAATTTGGTTTCGATGAACCAACCGGTCAGTTACAAGTAACAAACAAGAATGAAGAAATCAAAATTATACAATTTTTTATTTCAAATGAAAATATGCATTTTATTCATTTTTTGATAGGGCTCTAGGGCTATACGGACTCGAACCGTAGACCTTCTCGGTAAAACAGATCAAACTTATTATTATCAAAGTGATATGAACTGTTTCAAAGACCCAACATGCATTTTTTTTGCATTGGGCTCTTTCATTAACTGATAGAAATATCAGCCAATCCGCCATATTTTTTTCTTGACAGAAAAATAAGATAAGGAGATGGCTCCATGTGCTCTGATTCATTATTTGGGATTCTAATTCAGGAGCACTACCAAAGTGTTTCAAAGGTGAAGTTATTTTGACGTAGGTCTGCCTTTGGCCTCGAATTTTAAGTTAAATGAAGTCTCTATCGTTCGGCTTAAAAAATCCAATATGAAACTTCATACACCTTCAAGTTCATAGGACGAAAAGAGATTTTTTGAGGGCCTTATACTCATTATGCCTGGCATTGAATATACCGGTATTCACCTTATCAATATCTCAAGGTGAGGCCTGTTTGGTACCTAAAAGGGCACTCAAATAAGACCCAACCTCTCGTCAGGCTATTGTTCTCTTAAAGCTATTATGATTATGGAGTAAGACATCGATTTATCAATAAGATCCATTTTTTGGATTGTATGGTGGATTCCTCTGAAAAACATTGGCGCGCGTGTAAACGAGGTGCTCTACCGACTGAGCTATAGCCCTTAGTGCTTGTGATGCATATTTTATCATGTATATAATTTGTTGTCAAGATGAATATTCTATGATCCAACATCCTAAAATTTTGAGTGGTATTGGTTCGATTATTATTGCTTATAAGGAATATGATATTTATAATCCATCGATGGGATGGGTTCCATTTGGTTCTCTTTGGGATGATAAATGACCTACTTAACTCAGTGGTTAGAGTATTGCTTTCATACGGCGGGAGTCATTGGTTCAAATCCAATAGTAGGTAGAACTTATTAGATACCGGAGTCAATGGTATCTAATAAGCTTTTTGCCCCACCCTTTTCTATTTTTATAGATTTTGTATTTTTATTTATTTTTGAATTGCGTTGTATCAAAATTGGATTCTGCTTGATTGGACTCTGTCGAGTGAATGCAATCAAAATAGGTTTTCGAAACCGAAACTCTTTTGCTTATTTGAACGCACCAACTAGTTATGAAATTGCACTGACAGCCTCGACTCTTGTCCTAGCTCGTCGGAGAGCTAGATTTGCCTCAATTATTTGCCTCTTTCCTTCAGCTTTTCTCAAACTAGCTTCTGCTTCTTCAAGAGTTTCCTGAGCTTCTTGTGGATCAATATCACTACCCTTTTCCGCATCATTTACTAAAACAGTGATCTCATTATTGCCTATTCTAGCAAAACCGCCCATCAG